AATGAATTGCCTGATAAAAGGATTACCTTGATAGGGTAAATCATGAAATTTAATATTTCATTCATTATATTTAATAGAATTAAACTATTTCTAAAAGAATCAAAATCTTTTGTGCGTCATACACCAAAATATAAAAAGATAAGCTAATTAAGCTATTGGGTTCATACCCCACTTATAAAGGTTATAATCCTTTTCTTTTTAATTAAAAAAATTTCTAATAATATTTTTTTTATTACATTAATTTTTGGAACATTAGTGACTATTTCATCAAATTCATGATTAGGAGCTTGAATAGGGTTAGAAATTAATTTATTATCATTTATCCCCCTAATAAATGATAGTAAAAAAAATTTATTAACATCAGAAAGTTCATTAAAATATTTTTTAACTCAAGCTTTTGCCTCTTCTATTTTATTATTCGCAATTATTATATTAATATTTTTTTATAATAGTAATTTTTTGATAATAAATAATTATAATGAAATTTTAATTCTTTCTACTTTAATATTAAAAAGAGGAGCAGCTCCTTTTCATTTCTGATTTCCTGAAGTAATAGAAGGATTGTCTTGATTTAATGGACTAATTTTAATAACTTGACAAAAAATTGCTCCATTAATATTAATTTCCTATAATTTTATTTATAATTTTTTTATAATTTCTATTATTCTTTCTATATTAATTGGATCTTTAGGAGGATTAAATCAAACTTCAATTCGAAAATTAATAGCATTTTCATCAATTAATCATTTAGGATGAATACTACTTGCAATAATAAATAATGAAATATTATGAATAACTTATTTTTTAATTTATTCATTATTATCCATTTCTATTGTTATAATATTCAATAATTTTAAATTATTCTATTTTAACCAAATTTTTAACATTTCATTAATAAACCCTATTATTAAATTACTAATTTTTTTAAACTTATTATCCTTAGGAGGGTTGCCCCCCTTTTTAGGATTTTTACCTAAATGATTAGTAATTCAAAATTTAACTAATATAGGTCAATTATTTATTTTAATAATTAGCGTTTGTTTAACGTTAATTACTTTATTTTTTTATCTTCGATTATCTTATAGAATTTATATATTAAATTATCAAAAAAATTCATGAATATTAAAAAATAACTACAATAATAAAATATCTTCAATTACTTTATTATTAAATTTTATTTCAATTAGTGGGCTAATTATAATTTTTATAATTTATATAATTATATAAGAATTTAAGTTAAATAAACTAATAGCCTTCAAAGCTGAAAATATTTGTATTAATCTTTTAATTCTTAAGCTTTAATAAATTATTTATTCCTTTAGAATTGCAGTCTAATATCATTATTGACTATAAAGCCTGATTAAAGAGAACATTTCCCATAAATAAATTTACAATTTATCGCCTAAACTTCAGCCATTTAATCGCGACAATGATTATTTTCAACTAACCATAAGGATATTGGAACTTTATATTTTATTTTCGGAGCTTGAGCAGGAATAGTAGGAACTTCTTTAAGTATTTTAATTCGTGCTGAATTAGGACATCCCGGAGCTTTTATTGGGGACGATCAAATTTATAATGTTATTGTAACAGCCCATGCTTTTATTATAATTTTTTTTATAGTTATACCTATTATAATTGGGGGATTTGGAAACTGATTAGTTCCTTTAATATTAGGAGCACCAGATATGGCTTTCCCTCGAATAAATAATATAAGTTTTTGAATATTACCCCCCTCTTTAACTTTATTAATTTCTAGAAGTATAGTAGAAAATGGAGCTGGAACAGGGTGAACTGTTTATCCCCCTCTATCCTCTGGAATCGCCCACGCCGGTGCTTCAGTAGATTTAGCTATTTTTTCACTACACTTAGCAGGAATTTCTTCCATTTTAGGAGCTGTAAATTTTATTACAACTGTAATTAATATACGATCTCCTGGGATTACTCTTGATCGAATACCTTTATTTGTTTGGTCTGTTGTAATTACAGCAGTATTACTATTATTATCATTACCAGTTTTAGCAGGGGCTATTACTATATTATTAACTGATCGAAACTTAAATACTTCATTTTTCGACCCTGCAGGAGGAGGAGACCCAATTTTATATCAACATTTATTTTGATTTTTTGGGCACCCTGAAGTATATATTTTAATTCTACCAGGGTTTGGTATAATTTCTCATATTATTACACAAGAAAGAGGTAAAAAGGAAACATTCGGAAACTTAGGAATAATTTATGCTATATTAGCTATTGGTTTATTAGGATTTATTGTTTGAGCCCATCATATATTTACAGTAGGAATAGATGTAGATACACGAGCATACTTTACTTCAGCAACTATAATTATTGCTGTACCAACAGGAATTAAAATTTTTAGTTGACTAGCCACAATACATGGAACACAACTAACTTATAGCCCTGCTATACTATGAGCATTTGGATTTGTATTTTTATTTACAGTCGGAGGGTTAACCGGAGTAGTTTTAGCTAATTCATCAATTGATATTGTATTACACGATACATATTATGTTGTTGCCCATTTTCATTATGTATTATCAATAGGAGCAGTATTCGCAATTATAGCAGGATTTATTCATTGATACCCTTTATTAACAGGGTTAACTATAAATCCTAGATGATTAAAATTACAATTTGCAATAATATTTGTTGGAGTAAATTTAACTTTCTTCCCTCAACATTTTTTAGGATTAGCAGGGATGCCTCGACGATACTCGGACTTTCCTGATAGTTATTTAGCATGAAATATTGTATCTTCTCTAGGAAGTACAATTTCATTATTTGCTATTTTATACTTTTTATTTATTATTTGAGAAAGTATAATTACACAACGAACGCCCGCATTTCCTATACAACTTTCTTCATCAATTGAGTGATACCACCCTCTTCCCCCAGCAGAACATACTTATGCTGAATTACCATTATTAACTAATAATTTCTAATATGGCAGATTAGTGCAATGAATTTAAGCTTCATATATAAAGATTTTATCTTTTGTTAGAAAATGGCAACATGAGCAAATTTAGGGTTACAAGACAGTTCTTCTCCTTTAATAGAACAATTAAATTTTTTCCATGATCATACTCTTCTTATTTTAACAATAATTACAATTTTAGTTGGATATATTATAGGAATATTAATATTTAATCAATTTACTAACCGTTATTTATTACATGGTCAAACTATTGAAATTATTTGAACTGTTTTACCAGCAATTATTTTAATATTTATTGCATTACCTTCATTACGTTTATTATACTTAATAGATGAAATTAATACCCCCTCAATTACTTTAAAATCAGTAGGACACCAGTGATACTGAAGTTATGAATATTCAGATTTTTTAAATCTAGAATTTGATTCATACATAATTCCAACAAATGAACTTGAAACAAATGGATTTCGATTATTAGACGTAGATAACCGAGTTGTTCTTCCTATAAATAATCAAATTCGAATTTTAGTGACAGCCACAGACGTTCTTCATTCATGAACAGTACCTTCTTTAGGAGTAAAAGTAGACGCAACACCTGGACGATTAAATCAACTTAATTTTTTAATTAACCGTCCAGGGCTATTTTTTGGGCAATGCTCAGAAATTTGTGGGGCAAATCATAGTTTTATACCAATTGTAATTGAAAGAATTCCAATAAATTATTTTATTAAATGAATTACTAATATAACTAATTCATTAGATGACTGAAAGCAAGTAATGATCTCTTAAATCATATTATAGTAAATTAGCACTTACTTCTAATGAAATAATAATCAAAAAAAATTAGTTTTATATAAAACCTTAGTATGTCAAACTGAAAAAATTAGTTTAATCTAATATTTTTTAATTCCACAAATAGCACCAATTAATTGATTAATTTTATTTTTTATTTTTTCAATTACATTAGTAATTTTTAATATTTTAAATTACTTTTGTTTTACCTATACTCCAATAAAAACATCTCAATCACTAAACATTAAATTTAATAAATTAAATTGAAAATGATAACAAATTTATTTTCAGTATTTGACCCTTCTACAACAATTTTAAATCTTTCATTAAATTGATTAAGCACTTTTTTAGGATTATTATTAATCCCAGTTTCATTCTGATTATTGCCAAACCGATTCCAAATAATTTGAAACAACATTCTATTAACTCTTCATAAAGAATTTAAAACATTATTAGGACCCTCAGGACACAACGGAAGAACATTAATATTTATTTCTTTATTTTCCCTAATTATATTTAATAATTTTTTAGGGTTATTTCCTTATATTTTTACTAGAACTAGTCATTTAACTTTAACATTAGCTTTAGCATTTCCTTTATGATTAAGTTTTATACTATATGGATGAATTAATCATACACAACATATATTTGCTCATTTAGTCCCTCAAGGGACTCCCCCGGTACTAATACCATTTATAGTTTGCATTGAAACAATTAGTAATGTTATTCGACCTGGAACTTTAGCTGTACGATTGACAGCAAATATAATTGCAGGACATTTATTACTAACATTATTAGGAAATACAGGACCAATAACTACTAATTATATTATTTTATCTTTAATTTTAACAACTCAAATTGCTTTATTAGTTTTAGAGTCCGCCGTAGCAATTATCCAATCATATGTATTTGCAGTATTAAGAACTCTCTATTCAAGAGAAGTAAATTAATGTCAACACACGCAAACCACCCATTTCATTTAGTAGATTATAGCCCCTGGCCTTTAACCGGAGCAATTGGGGCAATAACTACAGTCTCAGGATTAGTACAATGATTCCACCAATATACAATAACTTTATTTATTTTAGGAAATGTAATTACAATTTTAACAATATATCAGTGATGACGAGATATTTCCCGAGAAGGAACTTTTCAAGGACTACATACCTTTAATGTAACAATTGGTTTACGATGAGGAATAATTTTATTTATTGTATCAGAAATTTTCTTTTTCATTTCTTTTTTTTGAGCATTTTTTCATAGAAGTCTTTCCCCAACAATTGAACTAGGAATAACTTGACCTCCTGTAGGAATTCTAGCTTTTAACCCATTTCAAATTCCTTTATTAAATACTGCTATTTTATTAGCTTCAGGAGTTACAGTAACTTGAGCACATCATGCATTAATAGAAAGAAATCATTCACAATCTACACAAGGATTATTTTTTACTATTGTATTAGGAATTTATTTTTCTATTTTACAAGCATATGAATATATTGAAGCACCTTTTACAATTGCAGACGCAGTATATGGGTCAACATTTTATATAGCAACAGGATTTCACGGACTTCATGTGTTAATTGGAACAACATTTTTATTAATTTGTTTTTTACGTCATATCAATTTCCATTTTTCAAAAAACCATCATTTTGGATTTGAAGCCGCAGCCTGATATTGACATTTTGTAGATGTAGTATGATTATTTTTATATATTTCTATTTACTGATGAGGTAGATATTTATAAAGTATATATTTGTATATGTGACTTCCAATCACAAGGACTAAATAATTTTAGTATAAATAATATTAATATTATCAATTATAGCAACAATTATTTTTATTATTACTATTGTAGTAATAATACTTGCAACTTTATTATCAAAAAAAACTTTATTAGATCGAGAAAAATGCTCCCCCTTTGAGTGCGGATTTGACCCTATAAACTCCTCTCGCCTTCCCTTTTCATTACGATTTTTTTTAATTGCTATTATTTTCTTAATTTTTGATGTTGAAATTGCTCTTTTATTACCAATAGTAATAATTATTAAAACATCAAATTTAATAAATTGAACAATAACTAGATTTTTTTTTATTTTCATTCTTTTAATTGGCTTATATCATGAATGAAACCAAGGAGCTTTAGAATGAAATAATTAAATATGAAGCGATAAATTGCAATTAGTTTCGGCCTAATCTTAGGTGAAATTCACCCATATTTTATTAGGGTAATAGTTAATTATAACATTTAATTTGCATTTAAAAAGTATTGAATTTTTCAATTTACCTTATTTAATTGAAACCAAAAAGAGGTATATCACTGTTAATGATAAAATTGAATATTTAAGTTCCAATTAAAAGAAATATAAATGGAATTAAACCATTAAAGATAAAAGTTAGCAGCTTTTTCTTGATCAACATATTTCAATTTATATAGTTTAATAAAAACATTACATTTTCAATGTAAAAATAAAAATTTATTTTTTTATAAATATCTAAAGATTAAATTAATCTCCCTAACATCTTCAGTGTCATGCTCTAAATATAAGCTATTTAAATTAATTTACTAAAACAACTAATATTAATAAAACAATAAATCATAATATATAACTTAATAAATAAATTTTTAAACTATTTATTTGAAATTCTTGTAAATATAAAGAATAATTTTTCAATTGGTTATAAATTATTTGTCCTCCAAAAAATTCTCTTCATCCTTGATCAAAACTTTTATAAGAATATAATCCTAATTTTAATGGATAATTAATGACCCCAATAGTAGATACAACAGGTATAAATCACATTGATCCAGCAAAAAATGTAAAATTATATAAATATAACGCCTTATTAGTAAAAAATAATTTTACATTTCTTAACAAATAACCGGTTAAACCCCCCACAATGCATACAAATAAAGTTAACATTTTTAAATTAAAAGGTAAGCAAATTATTCTAGGGTTTAAAAATATTAATCATCTTAATATGCTCCCACCAATAACAGCCATAATTATTAAAAAAAAAATTCTAAAAAGCATTGTTCATCCAGTATCATTTAAAGGATGCAATACACTTCTATTAAAATCCCCAGTTATTGAATAATAAACTAAACGAAATGAATAACATACTGTTAAACCAGTACTAAAAAAAAAAAGAAAAAAAGAAAAAATATTTACATAAGATAAACTAACTATTTCTAAAATTAAATCCTTAGAATAAAACCCAGCTAAAAAAGGCATCCCACATAAAGCTAAATTTGCTACATTAAAACAACTACAGGTTAAAGGCATACTTATTCTTAAACTTCCTATTATTCGAATATCTTGAGAATTTTTTATATTATGAATAATAGACCCGGCACATATAAACAATAAAGCCTTAAAAAGAGCGTGAGTTAACAAATGAAAAAAAGCCAATTTATAAAATCCTATAGATAAAATACTTATTATTAGCCCTAATTGACTTAAAGTAGATAAAGCAATAATTTTTTTCAAATCAAACTCAAAATTTGCCCCTAACCCCGCTATAAATATTGTTAATCCAGAAATTAATAATATAAATTGACCTATTCATCAATCTGTTAATAAAATATTAAACCGAATTAATAAATAAACCCCAGCAGTCACTAAAGTTGATGAATGAACTAAAGCAGAAACAGGGGTTGGAGCAGCTATAGCAGCAGGAAGCCAAGAAGAAAAAGGAATTTGAGCACTTTTTGTTATTGCAGCTAGCATAACTAACCCTCCAATAATTATTATTTCTATATTTTTACTTATTATTTCTAAGTAAAAAACATAATTTCATCTCCCATAATTTAATATTCAAGCAATAGCTAATAATAAAGCTACATCCCCAATTCGATTAGATAAAGCAGTTAATATCCCGGCATTATAAGATTTAACATTTTGAAAATAAATTACTAAACAATAAGAAACTAACCCTAATCCGTCTCATCCTAATAAAATACTAATTAAATTTGGGCTAATAATTAATATTATTATGGATATTACAAATATTAATACTAATAAAATAAATCGATTAATATTATAATCTTCTTCTATATATTGATTTCTATAAAAAATAACTAAAGAAGAAATTAATAAAACAAATGATATAAATATTAAACTCATTCAATCGAATAAAAAAGTTATAACAATTGATATAGATTGAAGACTTAAAACCTCTCATTCAATAAAATACACTAAATCTTTTAATAAAAATTTCAAACTAATTAAAAATAATGAAACTCTAATAGATAATAAAAAATAAAAACTAATTTTACAATAGTTAATTAAGTAATTCACGATCTAAAATGAAATCTCATATCATTGACACCACAAATCAATATTTTTTTTAAACTATTTAAATAAATTCATAATATACAAAATCCTCTCTTTAAAATTAATATATTTAAAGGCAATCAATGTAATATTAATAATAAAAACTCTCGCGCTGTCCCCACAGAAAAAAAATAAACCCCAGAAAAAATTTTACCATGTTGTCTATAAGCAAATAAATACAAAGAATAGGCGGCTCTAAAAAAAGATAAAAAAGCTAATATAATTATAGTAACTCAAGACCACCCAACAATGCTATTCAATAAAGAAATTTCTCCTAATAAATTTAAGGTAGGAGGGGCCGCTATATTCCCAGAACATAATAAAAACCATCATAAGCTTAATGTAGGTATAAAATTTAATAACCCCTTATTAATTAATAAACTTCGTCTTCCTATTCGTTCATAAGAAATATTAGCTAAACAAAATAATCCTGATGAACATAATCCGTGAGCAATTATTAAAGCATATGAACCAGTTAACCCTCAATAAGTTATTGTTAATAACCCTCTTAAAACAATACCCATATGCGCAACTGAAGAATAAGCAATTAAAGCCTTTAAATCTGTTTGACGTAAACATACTAAACTAATTAATACCCCTCCAATTAATCTAACTCTAATTCATCAATAATTATATTTAACTCCAGAAACTTGAAGTAAAGAAAATATACGCAATAATCCATACCCTCCGAGCTTTAATAAAATACCAGCTAAAATTATAGACCCAGAAACGGGCGCTTCTACATGAGCCTTTGGTAACCATAAATGTACTAAAAATATAGGTATTTTAACTAAAAAAGCAAAAATTAAAGATAAATATAATAAGTTTATATTTATAAATATTGAATTTAATAATAAAGTAAAAGATAAAGTATTCATAAAATTTAAAATATAAAAAATTCCAATCAATAAAGGCAGTGAAGCTAATAAAGTATAAAACAATAAGTAAACCCCTGCTTGGAGACGTTCAGGTTGATACCCTCAACCTAAAATTAAAAATAAAGTTGGGATTAATCTAGCTTCAAAAAATAAATAAAATATAAAAACACTTATAGAGCTAAAAGTTAATACCAATATAAATAATAAAAATAAAATTATAAAAATAAATAAATTTTTATAATTATTATAACTAAAAACTTTTTCTCTTGCTATTAATATTAAGCCACAAATTCAAAAACTCAACAAAATTAATCCATAAGAAATTATATCTAATCCAAAATAATAAGAAATATAATTAAAATAATTTATTGAGCTTAAATTAATTATAAAAATAAAAGCTAATAAAAAAATTAAATTTTGAACCATTCAATAAGAATTTTTTAAAAAAGAAAGAGGAAATATAAATAATATTATAAAAATTAACTTTAACATTGTAAAATAGAAAAACTTTGAAAATAATCATTACCATGAGTCCGAATTATTGAAACTAAAATGGATAAACCTAAAACCCCTTCACAAACACAAAAAGTTAAAAAAAATATTCTAAAATATATTTCATAATTTATAAAATTTAAATAAAAAAATAAAAAAATAAATAATCTCAAAACCATATATTCTAATCTCAATAAGGTAGATAACAAATGTTTTCGATTTGAAACAAATACTATACACCCAAATAAAAATATAACTATAGATAGGTAAAACATTAAAAATATATTTGCCATTAATTTGTTTAAATAGTTTAACAAAAACATTAGTCTTGTAAACTAAAAATAAGAATTTATCTTTTTAAACTTCAAGAAAAAAGAAACTTCTTTATCATTAACTCCCAAAGTTAATATTTTAAATAAACTATTTCTTGAGATTACAAAATTAATTATTATAACAATTTGTTTAATTATCAGATTTATTTTTATACAAATAAAACACCCATTATCTATAGGGTTAATATTATTAACTCAAACATTTTTGACATGTTTATTAACAGGAATTTATGTAAAAACATTTTGATTTTCTTACGTATTATTCCTAATTTTTTTAGGTGGAATATTAATTTTATTTATTTATGTAACATCATTATCTTCAAATGAAATATTTACTATATCTTTTAGTTTAACTACACTAAGATTATTTATTTTTTTTATAATAATTATAATATTTTTTATTATTGATAAATCTTTAATTGAACAATTTATTTCAAATATAGAAATAGAAAAATTTTCAATTAATAATAATTTAATTAATGAAAATATTTTATTTTTAAATAAAATATATAATTTTCCAACAAACTTAATTACTTTATTATTAATTAATTATTTATTTTTAACTTTACTTGTAACTGTAAAAATTACAAAAAAATTTTATGGCCCTTTACGCCCAATAAATTAATGTTTAAACCTATTCGAAAAACACACCCATTAATTAGAATTGCTAATAACGCATTAGTAGATTTGCCAGCTCCGTCCAATATTTCAGCTTGATGAAATTTTGGGTCATTACTTGGTTTATGTTTAATACTTCAAATTTTAACAGGATTATTTTTAGCGATACATTATGCAGCAGATATTGAAATAGCATTTAATAGAGTAAATCATATTTGTCGAGATGTTAATAATGGTTGATTTTTACGAATTTGTCATGCTAATGGAGCATCATTTTTTTTTGCTTGTTTATTTTTACATGTAGGGCGAGGGGTATATTATGAATCTTATTTATATCATATAACATGAAATACAGGGGTAATTATTTTATTTTTAACAATAGCAACAGGATTTTTAGGGTATGTTTTACCTTGAGGACAAATGTCTTTTTGAGGGGCAACAGTTATTACTAATTTATTATCAGCAGTTCCTTATTTAGGAAGAGATTTAGTCCAATGAATTTGAGGAGGCTTTGCTGTAGATAATGCTACTTTAACTCGATTTTTCACCTTTCATTTTATCTTCCCCTTTATCATTTTAGCTTTAATAATAATTCATTTATTATTTTTACATCAAACAGGTTCTAATAACCCTTTAGGATTAAATAGAAATGTTGATAAAATTCCTTTTCATCCTTATTTTATTTATAAGGATATTTTTGGATTTATTGTATTTTTATGAATTTTAATTGCTTTTATTTGAAAATTTAACTATTTATTAATAGACCCAGAAAATTTTATTCCTGCTAATCCTTTAGTTACACCTGTACATATTCAACCTGAATGATATTTTTTATTTGCTTATGCAATTTTACGATCAATTCCCAATAAATTGGGGGGAGTAATTGCTTTAGTACTTTCAATTGCAATTTTATTAATTTTACCTTTTACTCATTCAAGTAAATTCCGAGGATTACAATTTTATCCATTAAATCAAATTTTATTTTGAAGTATAGTAACAGTAGCTTCTTTATTAACTTGAATTGGAGCCCGTTCAGTAGAAGACCCTTATGTATTAACAGGACAAATTTTAACAGTATTATATTTTTCATATTTTATTATTAACCCTTTATTAGCTAAATACTGAGATAAATTATTAAATTAATTAATAAGCTTTTATAGCATATGTCTTGAAAACATAAGAAAGAAGTAAAACCTTCTATTAATTTTTTTTTAATACTAAAAATTATTCATTAAAATAATAAAGAAATAAAAAAAATTTTTAAACCAACAAAAAAAAACAAATAATTTAAAGATAAAGGTAAAAATCTTTTTCAAGCTAAATACATTAATTTATCATATCGAAATCGAGGTAAAGTCCCACGAACCCAAATAAAAATAAAAGAAATAAAAGTTAATTTAAAAAAAAATAATAAACTATAAATATCTCTACCTAAAAAAATAACAACAAATAATATACTTATAAATAAAATTCTTGAATATTCAGCCAAAAAAATTAAAGCAAACCCCCCTCTTCTATACTCAACATTAAACCCAGAAACTAATTCAGACTCCCCCTCAGCAAAATCAAAAGGAGTACGATTAGTTTCTGCTAAACATGAAGCTAGCCAAACTAACCCTAAAGGAAAACAAAAAAAAATAAATCAAATATAAGATTGGTAGTTATAAAAATTTAAAAAATTATAATTACCAATTAAAAAAATAAAACTTAACAAAATTAAAGCTAAACTTACTTCATAAGAAATAGTTTGTGCAACAGCACGTAAGCCCCCTAATAGAGCATAATTAGAATTAGAAGACCAACCCGCAATCATAACAGTATAAACCCCTAAACTTGTACAACATAAAAAAAATAATACACCTAAATTAAATGAATATAATTTAATTAAATAAGGAATACATATTCAAATAACTAAAGATAAAAATAAAGAAAAAATAGGAGAAAAATAATAAGAAATATAATTAGATAATAATGGGTATGTTTGTTCCTTAGTAAATAATTTTACAGCATCACTAAAAGGTTGTAATAATCCATTAAACCCTACTTTATTAGGCCCTTTACGAATTTGAATATATCCTAAAACTTTACGCTCCAATAAAGTTAAAAAGGCTACACCAACTATAACACAAATAACTAATAATAATCTTCCAATTAATGGTATAATTTTATCAAAAATAAACAATACTATTTATAATTATTAATTATATTTATAAATTCTAAATTTATCGCACTAATCTGCCAAAATAGTAAACAATATTAATAACTTTCAATTAATTAAAATTATATTTTTTATATTAGGTCCTTTCGTACTACAATATAATAATTTATTAAGGATAGAAACCAACCTGGCTTACGCCGGTTTGAACTCAGATCATGTAAGAATCTAAAGGTCGAACAGACCTAAACTTTAAACTTCTACACCTAAAAATAACTCTTAATCCAACATCGAGGTCGCAATCTTTTTTATCGATATGAACTCTCTAAAAAAATTACGCTGTTATCCCTAAGGTAACTTAATTTTTTAATCCATAATACAGGATCTTAAATTCATAAATCAATGTTAAATATAAATAAAAGTTTATTAAATTTTAATACCACCCCAGTAAAATTTTATTTAAAATATAAATCTTAAAATTCTTTATAATTTATAATTTATAAAAATAAAGATCTATAGGGTCTTCTCGTCCTTTAACTAAATTTTAGCTTTTTAACTAAAAAATAAAATTCTATATAAATTTTAAAAAAACAGTATATATCTCATTCAACCATTCATACCAGCCTTCAATTAAAAGACTATTGATTATGCTACCTTCGCACGGTCAAAATACCGCGGCCCTTTAAAACTCAGTGGGCAGGCCAGACTTTAAATAAAATACAAAAAGACATGTTTTTGTTAAACAGGTGAATATATTTAATTTGCCGAATTCTTCATTAAAACCTATCAAATTAACTACATTTTATAAATTAATATACTAATTTTATCATAATTAATAAATTTTTTTAATTAAAATTTAAATTTTAATAAATAATTTAATTTAAACTAAATAATTTTATTCAAAAAATAAATTATAACAAAATTATTAATAATAGCTATTTTTAAGCTTATATTTATTTTAAAATTATAAAAAATATAATAATTTATTTTAAAGCTAATCCCTTAAAATATTATTTTATTTATTTATTAAATTATAAAAATTAACTCAATAAAATAAATAAACTAAATTAAATTTATTTCTTAAAAAACTAGATATATTTTAAAACGATTAACGTTTCATTTCTAATTATATATGAAAAATAGTTATTTCACAATAACTTTTATATATAATTAAATCTTTAAAATTCGAGAAAAATTAATATAATAATCATTTATTTAATAAACCCTGATACACAAGGTACAATAAATTAAATTTTCTTTAAAAATAAAAATTTTTCAAATTATTTCAATATTCTTTTAAAATACTAATACACTATAATTAAAATTATTATTTCATTATAAATTACTAAAACTATTAAAATTAAAATTATTTTAATTAATAATCAAATAAAAAAAAATAATTAATAAATAAATTTTATCAATTTAAATTGATTTGCACAAATTTCTTTTCAATGTAAATGAAATACTTTACTAATTAAGCTTTAAATTGTCATTCTAGATACACTTTCCAGTACATCTACTATGTTACGACTTATCTCATTTTAAAAATGAGAGCGACGGGCGATGTGTGCATGTTTTAGAGCTATAATCATATAAATAATCTTTTTTATATTACTATTAAATCCACCTTCAAATTTTTATTTCAAAAAATTATCCGTATAAATAAATTTATTGTAATCCATTTCTACTTAAATATAAACTGCACCTTGACCTGACATTTTATTTAATAAAATATTAAGAAAATTATTAATCTTATAATATATTCTGATGACGGCGATATACAAATTGAAAACAAATTTAAGTTAGGTCCAACGTGGATTATCAATAACAGAACAGATTCCTCTAAATAGACTAAAACACCGCCAAATTCTTTAAATTTTAAGAATATAACTAATACTACTTTAGTATTTTAAATTATTTAATTTTAATAATAGGGTATCTAATCCTAGTTTATTATAAAATTTTTATAGCTTAAATTAAAATTTTAATTAATCATAAATAAATTTAAAAATTTCACCTAATAAATTTATAAATATATTAATAAATAATCAATTTAACTAACACTAAAAATTTTTATTTGCATCATTTGTATAACCGCAGTAGCTGGCACAAATTTTACCAATACTATATATTATTATTAATTCAAAATTTCTTTTATAATTAATATTAATTACTGCGAATAAAATAAAATTTATTAATTTTTAAAATCAACAAAAATTCACACATAAATTTACATGTAAAATAAAATAATAATAAAATATTTAACTAGAATAAAATAATATCATTAATAAATAATAAATAGTAAATGTTAAAATATACTTTTATAATAATCATATATTAATTTTTTAATTAGCATAATTTATTATATTAATATAAATATAATTATTTAATAATTTTTTATAGTACCCTTCTCCTTAAAATAAAATTGTTCCCCTAATTTTTTTTTTTTTTTTATATTATAATTTATTTAATTAAATATATAAATTAATTAAAATTTATTATTTATAAATTAATAAATTTATATATTTAATTATAATATATATAAATAATTGTTAAATAAATAATTTTAATTAATATTATATTATATAATATATTTATATAAATATTAATTAAATAATTATTATATAATATATTTATATACGATGTATATATATATATAAATATATTATTAATTAATAGATCATTTTTTTATTTAATTATAGGACTAATAGGCCTATAATTAATATCACCTATTTAATATAAATTATTAATATATATAAATAAATATATTAAATATAAATTATTTATATAATATAAATATATACTAATGTAATAAATAATATTTAAATATTAATTCAAACTTCCGATCCATTTTTTAAAAATGTAATAGTAAATAAAAATAATTTAAAAATTTTCAAAA